AATATAATTATATATTAGATATCAACAAAAACTCTATTCCGCGTGCAAATATGATGGTGTTTTTTTTTTGAAACACCTCAAAAAAGCCCCTTATCGGATTTGAACCGATGACTTACGCCTTACCATGGCGTTACTCTACCACTGAGTTAAAAGGGCCCTTATATATATTTAAAATATATATATAGTTAATTCTTGGCTGAGTCACCACTTATATCTATTCTATAATAGAAATATAATATACATAGAAAATATATTTAATTAAGTTATTATATTCTATTCTATATTATAGAATAGATATATACATAAGTAGGCAGCTAGCCGCTCGTTTCTAAATGCGATATATGGGGTTTGTTTACCTTAAACCTCCTTTTTTTGAGTAGCTAAAGCACGTCCTGAACGGATCCTTTGAATTATCTATTATTTAGATTTCCTCTGCTAATTTAATAATCTTTTATATTAAGAATAAATAAATTAGAACGGATTTTTTATAGTTTTCTAGTTTATAGATTTAATATCGAATGGTTTGAATGAATTATTAAAAAAATGAAATGAAAAAAAATTGGATGTAATCATGTAAGACGGAAAGACCCCTTGAATCTAAGAATCTAATTATTGTTATTTAAATTTTAATAATAATATATATTAGATTCGATTATATTGACAATTTCAAAAAAATGTTCATACTATGAACATAGTATGATGGCAGTTGGGTACGTATGCCCCCATCGTCTAGCGGTTCAGGACATCTCTCTTTCAAGGAGGCAGCGGGGATTCGACTTCCCCTGGGGGTAGGGTACTACGAAAGGGAGTTGCTCGTGGATTATCAATAAGCCTAATCAATAAACCTATAATTGAATAGATTCTTCCTGGGTCGATGCCCGAGCGGTTAATGGGGACGGACTGTAAATTCGTTGGCAATATGTCTACGCTGGTTCAAATCCAGCTCGGCCCAAAAGCTCTCTCATCCACTATTTAGATGAAGATATTTGTCCTCCCGAAACGGCCGACATGCGGAATAAAAGAGTTGATTTTTCTGTTTTTCATTTGTTACGGGAAATTAAAATAATGATCTAGATCATTATCTAGATTCATCCTATGGGATAATTTAAACTAAAGAAAATTGACTAGTAATAATTCGTGTTGTTCTCACTCAAGTACATATTCATACAGAGATCCGTATATCACTAATAACTCCCTTCTATATTATAAGACAAAAATTCGAACTCTAAATGATTTGAATCAAATCATAAAAAAGGATATTGTATACCTTAGTTCCTTGGGATTGTAGTTCAATTGGTTAGAGCACCGCCCTGTCAAGGCGGAAGCTGCGGGTTCGAGCCCCGTCAGTCCCGACGGATCCAATAACCAAAGATCAAACAAGTATCTCATGTTTCTTTTTAGACCCCGTGTAATGTACTAATAAAAAAATTTAATTTAGACTAGAATTTAAGTTCTATCAAAAAAAGAGCAAAAACTAAAAAAGAAATGACAAAAAAAAGAAAGGTATTTTAGAACTTAACCCCTTGTAGTCTGTTTTTCATATATTATTTTTTTTTGTAACCAATGGAAGTCTAAAAGAAAAAGAAACGTGGTCAGACTTCGTTAGATGATTGATTGTACAACGAAAATATTTTAAAAGAATGATATCTTGATTCGATCACGAATTCTATAATATATTTTTTTCAGTATGGATAAAAGATTATCTTATGTTATACTATTCAATTTGCGACGGCGAATTTATATGATAGTTCATATATTGTTATTCATGATATTAATCCTATTCAATATCATCAAAATGGAATACATATATTCCATATAAATGGTGACATTTTGATCATCTCTAGGGGATTAAATCCCGAGTTATTGCGAACTAAAAAAACGATGAAATTATGGAAGTAAATATTCTTGCATTTATTGCTACTGCGCTCTTCATTCTCGTTCCTACTGCTTTTCTACTTATCATTTATGTAAAAACGGTCAGCCAAAATGATTAGTTTGACTGAAAATTGACTTCTTCGTTCTTTATCGCAGGCTAGAATCATCAGTATTTGATTCGATTTGGTAGTAGTATGGTAGAAATAAAATTTTATTTCTTTCTACCATACTATTTTTACGATTTTTTAGTTAATATTATATATTAATATTTTTTGTTTTTTTGTCGTGTATAAAAAAGTTGTACTATACTACAGATTTAAACTACAGATTTAAAATTTTGAATATTGACTAATCTATATTGTATCCTATATATGTTATGTACATATTGATCCTAATTCTATTGTTTTGCTACATCTATTTGATCGATTTGTATTGATAGTGATTCTGATCAATCTAAAATAATCGAAAGGCAACTCTGACTTTTATTTTACAGCTCAAATTCTTATATTTCAATAAAAAAAAAAATACTAGGGAAAGAATCAAAGAAAGAAACATGTAAAAAATATCTGTTTGATTAACATTAGTATCTTTAAAAATACTTTATGAAGTGATCTAAAAAACAATTGATAAGGTTTGATTCCCCAACTAAAAACTCAATTAGTTAAAATTAGCTAAGTTAATAAGTTAAGTAGTATTTCTAGAGTCCACTTCTTCCCCATACTACAAGTGAAAGAGAAAATGTAAAGACTACCATTAAAGCAGCCCAAGCGAGACTTACAATATCCATGTGAATTTTGTCCCTTATTTCTATGAATATGAAGAAATTATTCCATTATTGTTTACTAATAATAGTGAAATCAAGGGTACAGAGTCAAAAATTTTTTAGAACTATTTCTTAATTTAATGAACCAACCCAAAAAATTACTACATAATTTTTACCCGGTTACTGAAAAGGGGTTTTGTAATAATTGAATACCTAGGTACTAAGATATTTTTTTTAGTTTGTATACAAATTATATCTCGCTTTTCTGCCATTACTAAATTACTAATTTAGTTAGTATATTACCTCGCACCGAAGTGGCTCCAATAGGAGTATAAGGGAATCGAGACGTTTTGATAGCCCTTATACTCCTAATATACTCCTAATATACTCCTAATGCTTATTATTTAATAAAAAATTCCTTGAATTCGAGATACAAAGCTTTAGAGCCCACTAGATGCTTAGAATCAAATACGTATCAAAAGACCCTAAGGGATTAGGATATTTCTGTTTTTTTTTTTAGAATCAGGCGACACCCGGATTTGAACTGGGGAATAAAGGATTTGCAGTCCTCCGCCTTACCACTCGGCCATGCCGCCAAAACAAAATATATATGAAAAGATTTCCTTTTGTATTGTACTTGCGTTTTGAATCCCATTTCCTTAATTCCCTTCCTACTAACAAAAAGCTTTTTTTCCATACCCCCCAAAAATATGGACTTTCCAAAAAGTAAAAAGTCATAAGAAATTGGAACCATTAACTATTTTGGAATTCATGAACGAGTCTTGGATTCTGACTTCAAATCGTGTTTCCCTAATGACATAAGAAAATCTAAGCAGTAACTAATAATTATTATTGTGTCTTTTCAATAAAAAAATTTTTCTTTTTCTCAATTTCTATTATAACAACAATTATGCCTATATGTAAACCCCGGAACCATAACAGAAATTACACAGAGCGTATCTTATATATGATATATAGAAGATATTAGGGCACGGATCTAAATTTAACGCTTTGCTTTACAATATAAATAAGCCTATATTAAGAATTAAGATTAAAAATTTTACGAAATAGTACTAAAATAGATCTTGTCTCCGCAAATAGGTTTTTTTAACAAAAACCTATTAAGTAAAAAAAAACTCTATATTGTTTCTGATTATTCTTATCTCGGTAAAGGGATCAAATCCTGTCATCTCTTTATCCAATCAGAGTAATATTATAATAATGGTAAAAATGGAATCGAATTAAAGAAATCGAATTAAGCAGCATAATTCTTTTAAACAGAATGTTTTATCAACCTCTTTACTCTTGTATCCGTTGAAAATTTCAATTTGGGTATGAATAGCAAATTTTATCTATTCCTCCTTTGATACGTATTTAATACATTCCATATATATGGAATGTATGTGTAAAATTTTATGTGATTTAGTAAACAGAATATAAATTCCATCCGAGCTAGATCGATCTTTAGTATTCAATAAAGAATGATCAAAAAGTGGGATTTTTAAACAAATGAGGAATTGGGTTAAAATGTTACGAGAGGGAAATGAACTGATGTCTACAATACCCGGGTTTAATCAGATACAATTTGAAGGATTTTGTCAGTTCATTGATCAGGGCTTACCTGAAGAGCTTTATAAGTTTCCAAAAATTGAAGATACAGATCAAGAAATTGAATTTCAATTATTTGTGGAAACATATCAATTGGCAGAACCCGTGATAAAAGAAAAGGATGCTGTGTATAAATCACTTACATATTCTTCTGAATTATATGTATCCGCAGGATTAATTTGGAAAACCGGCCGGGAGATGCAAGAACAAACAATTTTGATTGGAAACATCCCTCTAATGAATTCCCTGGGAACTTTTATAGTAAATGGAATATACAGAATTGTGATCAATCAAATATTGCAAAGCCCCGGTATTTATTACCGGTCGGAATTGGACCATAATGGAATTTCGGTCTATACCGGCACCATAATATCAGATTGGGGAGGAAGATCAGAATTAGAGATTGATAGAAAAGCAAGGATATGGGCTCGTGTAAGTAGGAAACAGAAAATATCTATTCTAGTTCTATCATCAGCTATGGGTTCGAATCTAAAAGAAATTCTGGATAATGTTTGTTACCCGGAAATTTTCTTGTCTTTCTTGAATGATAAAGATAAAAAAAATTTTGGGTCAAAAGAAAATGCCATTTTGGAGTTTTATCAACAATTTGCTTGTGTAGGGGGGGACCCGGTATTTTCGGAATCTTTATGTAAAGAATTACAAAAAAAATTCTTTCAGCAAAAATGCGAATTAGGAAGGATTGGTCGACGAAATATGAACCATCGACTGAATCTTGATATACCCCAAAACAATACGTTTTTGTTACCGCGTGATATATTGGCAGCTACGGATCACTTGATTGGAATTAAATTTGGAATGGGTACACTTGATGATATGAATCATTTGAAAAATAAACGTATTCGCTCTGTAGCAGATCTCTTACAAGATCAATTCGGATTGGCTCTGGTTCGTTTAGAAAATGTGGTTCGAGGAACTATATGTGGAGCAATTCGGCATAAATTAATACCGACTCCTCAGAATTTGGTAACTTCAACTCCATTAACAACGACTTATGAATCTTTTTTTGGATTACACCCATTATCTCAAGTTTTGGATCGAACTAATCCATTGACACAAACAGTTCATGGACGAAAATTGAGTTATTTGGGCCCCGGGGGATTGACAGGGCGAACGGCTAGTTTTCGGATACGCGATATTCACCCTAGTCACTACGGGCGTATTTGCCCAATTGACACATCTGAAGGAATTAATGTTGGACTTATTGGATCCTTAGCAATTCATGCAAGAATTGGTCTTTTGGGGTCTCTAGAAAGCCCTTTTTATAAAATTTCTGAGAGATCGGCAATGGTACAGATGCTTTTTTTATCACCAAGTATAGATGAATACTATATGGTATCTACAGGGAATTCCTTGGCACTGAATCAAGGTATTCAGGAAGAACAGGTTGTTCCGGCTCGATACCGTCAGGAATTCCTGACTATTGCGTGGGAACAGGTTCATCTTCGAAGTATTTTTCCCTTCCAATATTTTTCTATTGGAGCTTCCCTCATTCCTTTTATCGAGCACAACGATGCAAATCGAGCTTTAATGAGTTCTAATATGCAACGTCAAGCAGTTCCGCTTTATCAGTCCGAGAAATGCATTGTTGGAACCGGGTTGGAACGCCAAGCGGCCCTAGATTCTGGGGTTCTCGCTATAGCCGAACATGAGGGAAAGATCATTTATACCGATACTGATAAGATCATTTTTTCAGGTAATGGGGATATTCAAAGCATTCCATTAGTAATGTATCAACGTTCCAATAAAAATACTTGTATGCACCAAAACCCCCGGATTCCGCGGGGTAAATGCATTAAAAAGGGACAAATTTTAGCAGATGGTGCCGCTACAGTTGGGGGCGAACTAGCTTTGGGAAAAAACATATTAGTGGCTTATATGCCGTGGGAAGGCTACAATTTTGAAGATGCGGTACTCATTAGTGAGCGTCTTGTATATGAAGATATTTATACTTCTTTTCACATACGGAAATATGAAATTCAGACTTATGTGACAAGTCAAGGACCCGAAAGGGTCACGAGCGAAATACCGCACTTAGAAGCCCATTTACTCCGCAATTTAGACAAAAATGGAATTGTGAGGTTGGGATCATGGGTAGAAACGGGTGATATTTTAGTAGGTAAATTAACACCCCATATGGCAAAAGAATCTTCGCATGCCCCCGAAGATAGATTATTACGAGCCATACTTGGCATTCAGGTATCCACATCCAAAGAAACTTGTCTAAAACTCCCTATAGGTGGTAGGGGTCGAGTTATTGATGTGAGATGCATCCAGAAAAAGGGGGGCTCTAGTTATAACCCAGAAACAATTCATGTATATATTTTACAGAAACGTGAAATAAAAGTTGGTGATAAAGTAGCCGGAAGACATGGAAATAAGGGTATCATTTCAAAAATTTTGCCTAGACAAGATATGCCTTATTTGCAAGATGGAAGACCCGTTGATATGGTCTTTAACCCATTAGGAGTACCTTCACGAATGAATGTAGGACAGATATTTGAATGTTCGCTCGGGTTAGCGGGAGGTCTGCTAGATAGACATTATCGAATCGCACCTTTTGATGAGAGATATGAACAAGAGGCTTCGAGAAAACTAGTGTTTTCTGAATTATATCAAGCCAGTAAACAAACATCGGAGCCGTGGATCTTTGAACCCGAGTATCCAGGAAAGAGTCGAATATTTGATGGAAGAACAGGGGATCTTTTTGAGCAACCTGTTATAATAGGAAATCCTTATATATTGAAATTAATTCATCAAGTTGATGATAAAATCCATGGACGTTCGAGTGGACATTATGCACTTGTTACACAGCAACCCCTTCGAGGAAGAGCCAAGCAAGGAGGACAACGCGTAGGAGAAATGGAAGTTTGGGCTCTAGAAGGATTTGGTGTTGCACATATTTTACAAGAGATGCTTACTTATAAATCGGATCATATTAAAGCTCGCCAGGACGTACTTGGTACTACGATCATTGGGGGAACAATACCTAACCCCGAGGATGCTCCAGAATCTTTTCGACTGCTCGTTCGAGAACTACGATCTTTGGCTCTGGAACTGAACCATTTCCTTGTATCTGAGAAAACCTTCCAGATTAATAGGATGGAAGCTTAATCGGAATAAATTATAATTTTTCTTCTATGATCGATCAGTATAAACATCAACAACTCAGAATTGGGTTAGTTTCGCCTAAACAAATAAGTGCTTGGGCCACAAAAATCCTACCTAATAGAGAG